TACGACTTATTTGAAATTAATTGAATGAACAATTCATTCATAAAAATGAATATTTCTGTGAGATTCCAGGTATTCTAGAGTTCCTTCCGCGTCAATTGCCAATTCTTGGTCATTGAGATTCATGGGAGATTTGGATTAATATTTATGGATGGATATTACCTCTCTTTTTCTCCTCTTTCAAATAAATTGAAATGATTGAAGTTTTTCTATTTGGAATCGTCTTAGGTCTAATTCCTATTACTTTGGCTGGATTATTCGTAACTGCATATTTACAATACAGACGCGGTGATCAGTTGGACCTTTGATTGAGTAACATCTTTTTTTTTGATTGACCTCCTGCAGATTAAGGAGGTCAAATTCCGGTTGCAGTTCAAGTTAGTGAAGTTGTTTTATTGTGATTCGACATTACAAGAACAGAATCACGCTCTGTAGGATTTGAACCTACGACATCGGGTTTTGGAGACCCACGTTCTACCGAACTGAACTAAGAGCGCTTTCTTATGACAGCAGATACGACTGTCAAGAAAAGGATTCTTTTTGTACCCCCAATCCATTTTGCATGCATTGCATATAGTATCATAAAATAAAAGATTATGTCCAATTTTCATCGATCTCAATTGACCCCTCGTTACTGCCCATAGGAGAAATAATAGGTAGGGATGACAGGATTTGAACCCGTGACATTTTGTACCCAAAACAAACGCGCTACCAAGCTGCGCTACATCCCTTTTAATTGTTGTACAGTGTCATTGTAGAGAATCCCTGTCTTGTTTTCCACATCGTTATTTCCTCTATCTATATACAATTTCTCTTGCCATTTCTTCTTTTTGGTCTCATATCTCATATAATAAAAGAATTATATACATATGAAACCTAACGTATAAAAGAATTCATATTTATCGGTAATGCTCAAGAAGAAGGGGTCATCTTTTTCTGTTTTAGGTACAGGTAGATCTCATCTACCGGATCATTGTACATATCCATTTTAGTTAGGGATTCCGCGTACAAATACAAGTGATCTTTAACTACATATGCATCTGATCATATATGTATTCCAATAAAGAAGGAGGATTTTCAATGCGAGATATAAAAACATATCTCTCCGTGGCACCTGTGCTAACTACTCTATGGTTTGGGTCTTTAGCAGGTCTATTGATAGAGATCAATCGTTTATTCCCAGATGCGTTGGTATTCCCCTTTTTTTCATTCTAGTTATTGACATGGGAATGGATGAATGAAGAAGATTAGAGATACAATAAATTCTCTGTGACCAACCCCCCCCCTCTTTTTTTTTCAGTTCTTTAGGATAGGAAGGAAAGAGAAAGAATAAAAGTGGATTGAACCTCAGTCAAACCCGGGTTCAGGATAGAATTCATAGAGGTAGAACAGAAATAGAAATGTGGGTCTAGGGCAAGCTGTTCGAGATCATACAAGATAGTAAATGAAATGCTGGGATTAGGAATAATTAATAGTTAGAAAGAATTGTATTACTTATGATTTTATTACTTTATTGATTGCAACGAAATCTTTAATAATTGGATTTCGAGTTAGCAACCTATCTTCTATTTATTTTTCGTTCCTTTCTTCTTCTTCGGTTCGGATCGAAAATAGAAGAATTGAGTGAATCCAAAGGAGGTTCATGGCCAAGGGTAAAGATGTCAGAGGAATAGTTATTTTGCAATGTACCAGTTGTGTCCGAAATGATTTCAATAAAGAATCGCGGGGCACTTCCAGATATATTACTCAAAAGAATCGACACAATACACCTAGTCGATTGGAATTGAGAAAATTCTGTCCTTATTGTTACAAGCATACGATTCATGGGGAGATAAAGAAATAGATCGAACAGAACACGTGTACCATCCTTCCAAGGAACAGGAAGAAATTATATATATATATAAACAAATCAAGTCCTATTTCGGTCGGATCCGAAATGAATGAAGAAATAGGATTTTAGAGATAAGGAATAAACCATGGATAAATCCAAGCGACTCTTTCGTAAATCCAAGCGATCTTTTCGTAGGCGTTTGCCCCCAATTGGATCGGGGGATCGAATTGATTATAGAAACATGAGTTTAATTAGTCAATTTATTAGTGAACAGGGAAAAATATTATCTAGACGAGTGAATAGATTGACCTTGAAACAACAACGATTAATTACTATTGCTATAAAACAAGCTCGTATTTTATCTTCGTTACCTTTTCTTAATAATGAGAAACAATTTGAGAAAACCGAGTCGATCCCTAGAACTACTGGTCCTAGAACCAGAAATAAATAGGCCTACTCCTCAATTGAATCAAAACAACTCTAATTGGAATTCAAAATCAGATTGATTGATGTTTTGTTCGAAAAAGCCGAGAGATTTGATTGTTGCGTCGTAATAGAATAAAAAAAAAAGAATGGGAGAAGAAAAAATCCGTTTTTTTTTTTTGAAACGTGTTCGTTCATTCCTACTACTTATCTTATCATATTCATTTCTACTCTACTTTCCCGGAGGTCATTCTCCGGGGAACTCCGTTTAAATCATTCCGGTGAATTCCTTCCAATCTCCTTATTTGATGATTTCATTGGAAATCGTGTAAAGACAATTCCTATTTGATATAGCTATTTGTGCAGGTATTTTACGATTAAGAAGCAACTGCCTCTTGTACAGATCATGTATTAATCGACTATAACTATAGGATACCCTATTCTCACGAGTTACTGCATTTATCCGAGTGATCCACAAATGACGAAAATCTCTCTTTCGCCTGCCTCTATCCCGATGAGTGGACACCAAAGCTCTCATTTTCTGTTGAGTAGTAGTTCGAGTAAGTCTTGAATGAGCCCCTCGAAAGGTTGATGCAAATAAACGAATTTTTGTTCGACGTCTCCGAGCTATATATCCTCGTCTAACTCTGGTCATTGAATCAAATTAAACTTTGATGAATAACTAATCGATTTCTTTTCTTTCAGTCATTCTTTTCCCCTCTCCTGGTTTATTAATAACAAAACGGATTCTTCCGATGTATAAAATAAAAATTCCAATGGCTTTTGCTACTATGACCTTCCCAACCACGATTTTTTATTTCTTCCAGGCATTTATTTCACCTCAAAATAAGAAATTGTACCGATATTTGGTATAAAATAGGTATAAAATAAATAGGTAGTAAATGTAAATGGATAAATAAATAAATAGTGGCTTCCATCGTTTCTATGGTTACTTCTTAAACGGTGAGGTCCTCTCTATACACCGGAGCCCCCTCCCTCATTTAATCAATGTTATTGGTAACTTGTACAGTTCACACTCTTTGGCTCTACCCATGAATTCTCCAGTAATAGGTCTTTTCACAATGAGATCTATTCATACAGTGACGGCATTTAATTATGAAGGTTGGCTAGGTAGCTGACCCTGTTAGTCCGTTCTTGCAAGAGTAGGAGCATAATCTTTCTGCTTCTTAAATACCATTTCCCCCGCTTAATGGATAACCATTTGCTACCAATGGAGAATTGCTTTTCATCTCAAATCGAGGTGATTGGATTTGCACCAATGGAAACCATAAATTCCATATACAATAGAGGTATATGATAGATCTTTATTTTTAGATAGTGAATGGAGTTCTTCCATTCTATCCCATTCATTGGTACTAGTCATTGATACTGGAAAAATCGTCTCATTTGTTCTAGCTCATGATCTGAACGAGTCGCACATACACCCTAGTACATGTTCCTCGACGCTGAGGACATCCTCGAAGAGCTGGGGATTTCGTGACATTTCTGATTGGCTGTCTTGTGTTTCTAATAAGTTGTTTAATAGTTGGCATGCTGAATCGTATACAGAATGGGCTGGTTTAGATCGATCCTAACCGGATGATTATGAATTACTTCCATTTAATATTTTACCCGGGTAAGAAGATAAAAGATCAAATCACGGTTCATTCGAATTATGATTCGAAATGGAATCACGGATTTATGCGAAATCCCCGGTATTTTCGACCGCTACAAGATCAACAATGCCATGAGCTTGGGCTTCTGCTGCTGACATAAAAACATCTCTTTCCATGTCTTCGGATACAACCCATAAAGGATTGCCCGTTCTTTGTACATAAACCCTTGTGAGGGTTTCGCGGAGTTTCAGTAGTTCTTCCGCTTCCAGGATAAATTCTCCTGTGGGTGCCTCATAAAAAGAACTAGCAGGTTGGTGGATCATAACCCTGATGATATAACATAATAAACGATTCCTCTATCTCGTATGATCGGGCGAAAGGAGGGGATAAAGAATAACAAGAAGAAAAAGATAGAATGGAACAACCGTACAGGCATCTTTTGTGCATTGCATACGGCTCTGCAATGGAATTTCTTTTTCCCTTCTATCGAAGAAAGAGACAAATAGAATCCATCAGACCCAGATCGTTGAATGATCCATTTACCATCCTTCCTTTCATAGGAGTCAAAAAATACTATGATGGTTCCGTTGCTTTATATATTTATCTCGTCTGAGATTCAGCAATCCCAAAGTTTCTTTCTGATCCGATCAAATAAGGAAAAAATTATCTTTTTTTTTTTTCATACTCTTTCATAACATAAATATCGGAAAGAGACTTCTGGTGTGGAAGCAAAAAGGTTTGTGACGCTGAAATGGACCCCCGATACATAAGATCAAATCGGAAATAACCTTTGTTTCATACTACTATCTCGATACATAATCTCATGTTATGAAAAAATGAGAATGGTTTGCTCATATCGAACTCGAAGTGCCATGCTATTATTACTTATTATTCATATTCCATATGGCGAAGGCATAGTCTTCTTTTTCTCTCAAATAAAAAACTCATTGGCGCCAAGCGTGAGGGAATGCTAGACGTTTGGTAATTTCTCCTCCGACCAGGATGAAAGATCCCATTGAAGCGGCTAATCCCATGCATATTGTATGCACATCTGGTGGCACAAATTGCATAGTATCATAAATAGATATTCCTGGTATTACCCAGCCGCCGGGAGAGTTTATAAACAAATAAAGATCCCTGGTATCATCCTCTATGCTGAGATATACCATGAGACCAACAAGTTGATTCGAGATCTCGCTATCAACCTCTTGGCCTAAAAAAAGTAATCTTTCTCGATAAAGTCGGTTGATTAGGACAAAATTGTATCCTTTAGGAACCGTACACGCACCTTTGGATGCATACGGTTCAAAAAATAAAAATTGCGAAACAAAAAAAGAATCAATGTGTCGATTCCAGCCCTTTTTCTCTTTTCGTAGCAGGTTTTTCCTAACAAAGGGGCTTTTTCTTCCATTTTTCAAGAAACATGAGTTTTGACTTGACTTGCTTCCCTAGAATTCACTGAACTTATCGAACTAACCTCTCATTGATGTATTGTTTCATCGAGATCCAAATCACGATGTAATTTTCTTGTTCCTGAATGGGCCTCTTCAATTCTTTTAGGTTTATGCTCTACTCCGGGTAAAGATCTGCCCGAATTCTATTTGCACATATAGGACAAATAATCTCAGTACCACTTCTTTTTGCTACGACTTCTTTTTTTTTTTTTTCAATTCGTTTCATGTCTTCCGCCAAATATATGATGTATTCATCATATTACTCCATTGATTGGCAGTATGAGATCACTCATATGGTATAAAGGAATCATTTATGATACGAGTGGTAATCATACATAGATTACCAATTTGGTATTTTCTGAACGGAGCCTGTATACTTCATTTTATTGGTCCAAGCCAACCATAAATTCTTCTAATTGATAATATTGATCCCCCAATAAATTGATCTAATTGCACTTCACGCTCCGAATTATTGATGGTTCAATCAATCTTTCTTGGGCGAAAGAGAGGATATCTCCATCGGGGGAGAGAACGGGGAAATCCCATATGACCCAATATGTCTGACAAGTCGCACTATACGTCAACCCAAATTGCATCTTCCTCTCCAGGACTCCGAAAAGGTACTTTTGGAACACCAATGGGCATTAAATTAAAGAAAAAGAGGTTAAGTACTATACTTCACTTTGATGTGGAAACGTAACAACGGGTTTATTGTCTTCATAATATTGCCGTTTATCGTATTTTATCCATAGATTCGAAGGTTCATGGAGGAAGACAGAATGAATAAAGAAAAATTCTTACGAATGGATCGTTTGAATGATGAACAAGTATCTATGCATTCGCTCACAAAAATGGGACCAACCCCCATTGCGTATTGGTACTTATTGGGTATAGAATAGATCTGCTTCTCTTTGTTCCTACGAACAGAATTGTTCAATTATTACCAACGGAACGGAATAAATATTAACCCTTGCTTCGGGATAATCCACTGAAAAGGTGAGGTCCATAGCATAGTCTTTTCCAATGCGATAAAGTTACATAGTGTCTATTTTTTCTTTGATAAAGGGGTATTTCCATGGGTTTACCTTGGTATCGTGTTCATACCGTCGTATTGAATGATCCCGGTCGGTTGCTTTCTGTCCATATAATGCATACAGCTCTAGTTTCTGGTTGGGCCGGTTCGATGGCTTTATACGAATTAGCAGTTTTTGATCCCTCTGACCCCGTTCTTGATCCAATGTGGAGACAAGGTATGTTCGTTATCCCTTTCATGACTCGTTTAGGAATAAACAATTCATGGGGTGGTTGGAGTATCACAGGAGGAACTATAACGAATCCGGGTATTTGGAGTTACGAGGGTGTGGCCGGGGCACATATTGTGTTTTCTGGCTTGTGCTTCTTAGCAGCTATCTGGCATTGGGTGTATTGGGACCTAGAAATATTCTGTGATGAACGTACGGGAAAACCCTCTTTGGATTTGCCCAAGATCTTTGGAATTCATTTATTTCTCTCAGGGGTGGCTTGCTTTGGGTTTGGCGCATTTCATGTAACAGGCTTGTATGGTCCTGGAATATGGGTGTCCGATCCTTATGGCCTAACTGGAAAAGTACAATCTGTAAATCCAGCGTGGGGCGCGGAAGGTTTTGATCCCTTTGTTCCGGGAGGAATAGCCTCTCATCATATTGCAGCGGGGACATTGGGCATATTAGCGGGTCTATTCCATCTTAGTGTCCGCCCGCCCCAACGTCTATACAAAGGATTACGTATGGGCAATATTGAAACTGTCCTTTCCAGTAGTATCGCTGCTGTCTTTTTTGCAGCTTTCGTTGTTGCTGGAACTATGTGGTATGGTTCAGCAACTACCCCGATCGAATTATTTGGTCCCACTCGTTATCAGTGGGATCAGGGATACTTTCAGCAAGAAATATATCGAAGGGTTGGTGCCGGGCTAGCCGAAAATCTTAGTTTGTCGGAAGCTTGGTCTAAAATTCCCGAAAAATTAGCTTTTTATGATTACATCGGTAATAATCCGGCGAAAGGGGGATTATTCAGAGCAGGCTCAATGGATAACGGGGATGGAATAGCTGTTGGATGGTTAGGACACCCCATTTTTAGAGATAAAGAAGGGCATGAGCTTTTTGTACGTCGTATGCCTACTTTTTTTGAAACATTTCCAGTAGTTTTGGTAGACGGAGACGGAATTGTGAGAGCCGATGTTCCTTTTAGAAGGGCAGAATCAAAGTATAGTGTCGAACAGGTAGGTGTAACTGTTGAGTTCTACGGTGGCGAACTCAATGGAGTCAGTTATAGTGATCCTGCTACTGTGAAAAAATATGCTAGACGTGCCCAATTGGGTGAAATTTTTGAATTAGATCGTGCTACTTTGAAATCCGATGGTGTTTTTCGTAGCAGTCCAAGGGGTTGGTTCACTTTTGGACATGCTACGTTTGCTTTGCTCTTCTTTTTCGGACACATTTGGCATGGCGCTAGAACCTTGTTCAGAGATGTTTTTGCTGGTATTGACCCAGATTTGGATGCTCAAGTGGAATTTGGGGCATTCCAAAAACTTGGAGATCCAACTACAAGGAGACAAGTAGTCTGATACAACATTGCTCTGGTATCTTTCGCCTCTATTTGATTTTTTTTTTATTTGACATAAGGGATTGGAGAAATCTTGATTTTCATCATCGCCTTTTCTTTGACTCTTGCCCTTTCTTTATCTGGGAAATGATCCCCAATAAATAGGTGTGGAAGCTATAATTGTAAACCACGATCGAATCTATGGAAGCATTGGTTTATACATTCCTGTTAGTCTCGACTTTAGGGATAATTTTTTTCGCTATCTTTTTTCGAGAACCACCTAAGGTTCCGACTAAAAAGATGAAATGATTTTTCATTATCTCAATTGAAGTAATGAGCCCCCCAATATGGGAGGTTCATTATTTCAACTAGTCCCCGTGTTCCTCGAATGGATCTCTTAGTTGTTGAGAGGGTTGCCCAAAAGCGGTATATAAGGCGTACCCAGTAAAGCTTACAAGTGAACCAGATATGGAGATGGCGACTAGGGTTGCTGTTTCCATTATTAGATAATTTCAAGACCACGATGGATCTACGCTACGATAAGATCGTTTATTTACAACGAAATAGTATACAAAGTCAACAGATCTCAACCAATGCAATAGGATTTATGGCTACACAAACCGTTGAGGGTAGTTCTAGATCTGGGCCAAGACGAACTATTACAGGGGATTTATTGAAACCATTGAATTCGGAATATGGTAAAGTGGCTCCTGGATGGGGAACTACCCCCTTCATGGGTGTCGCAATGGCTCTATTTGCGATATTCCTATCTATTATTTTGGAGATTTATAATTCTTCCGTTTTACTGGATGGAATTTCAATGAGTTAGGTCCCATAAGAACCATGAAGTCCTAGCCTTTCAATCCAAAATGAATCACTTAGGACTCGGATTTCTAGGCCATTCTGGTAGTTCGACCGTGGAATTCCGTTGTTTCGGTATTTCCGGAATATGAGTGTGTGACTTGTTATAATTGATCCTATTGATAGTACAGAGAATAGGTCTGTCATCTCTATCGAGATGGTTCTACCTCGTCGGATATTCATTCTAGTATCTGGAGCACGGAATATATGGAATAGATCAAGAAATATTTGAACTATGATTCATACCTACTATTCAGACCTCGCGACCGGACTCCAACAAATTTTCAAACAAAGAGGTATTTCATAAATCGAACGATTTTTCTTCCTTCCGAATTATGCTTATTTTGACCGAAGGACCAATGTTTCTATGGATTTTTAGTCATTCCATCCATTCATTGAATAAGTGATGATCAAATGGTTCTTACTCAGAGAACCTTTGGGCTTAGCTTGGGCGCTTTATTGAATCATCGTGGTTCTAGTATGAATCTGAGGTTTCAATCGATTCATAGGGTCTCCACAAGAGAATTCCTATCAATAGTAAACAAAACATATAGTAAATCCGTATTACGCACAAACAAAAACAACAAATCCAAAATAAAATAAATAGGGGAAGAGAAGATTCAAGAGGCCTGTAACGATCAACATAAAGACGGATGAGCCAACTTGATATTTTGGCATTATCATCACAAAGAAGAGATTCCGGATTTTGGTTCCTTAGCTTCGTATCTTCAGGGACGATTGAATCAAGTGGCTAAGAAGTTTCAAACTTTCTATTACATATCCGTTGCAACCACTATTTGGGTGTTTCTGCTTGAGCCGTACGAGATGAAATTCTCATATACGGTTCTCAGAGGGGGAGTCTCTTTGGTTTACCTATCTCAATAAAGTATATGATTGGTTCGAGGAGCGTCTCGAGATTCAGGCGATTGCAGATGATATAACTAGTAAATATGTTCCTCCTCATGTCAACATATTTTATTGTCTAGGAGGGATCACACTTACTTGTTTTTTAGTACAAGTAGCTACCGGTTTTGCTATGACTTTTTACTATCGTCCGACCGTTACAGAGGCTTTTGCCTCTGTTCAATACATAATGACTGAAGCCAACTTTGGTTGGTTAATCCGATCAGTTCATCGATGGTCAGCAAGTATGATGGTGCTAATGATGATCCTACACGTATTTCGTGTGTATCTCACAGGTGGATTTAAAAAACCTCGCGAATTGACTTGGGTTACGG